GAAAGATCATTTGGTGTAGTTGAAATAACAGAATTGGAACTTGTTTGGTCAAGTAAGGGAAACTCAATCAAATTCATAACTGTCTCAATGGAATCTTTTTCTTCTTTTTTTTCTTTGTCTAAATATTTAGTTAAGACCATTCCAAGGCTCCTTTGCGCCATGCATAAACTAAACCAACAACTAGGATAAGCACGAAAATGAAAGCTTCGATAAAAACAGATACACCCAATACGTCGAAACTCATTGCCCAAGGGTAAAGAAAGACCGTTTCCACATCAAAAACAACAAAAACTAGTGCAAACATGTAATAGCGTATTCGGAATTGTAGCCAAGCCCCTCCCAAGGGTTCTATACCCGATTCATAACTAGAAAGCTTTTCTGGTCCTTCACTAACCGGGGCTAAAAGCCCTGAAATCCAAAATGCCAAAATAGGAATAAGGCTTGCTATTATTAGAAATGTCCAAAAAATATCATATGCGTGAAGCAGAAACATAATGTACTCCGATTAATATGGAATAGGCGGAACTGAAATTAGTCAATTCAATTCAGCATTGTCAATTTATCCAGAACTTCTCTCTTTTCCTCGATGAAACAAGAATCTGTTTTTGTTCAAACAAAAGCGCTTAGTTTAGCCTTTGTTTCCTCTGTGCCGTGTCTTCTCTTTAAAGATTCATCCAATGAGAATCCCGACTCTCTTTCTTTTTTATTTCCATTTTATTTAGATATGGTGTAGATCTAATTCTTATATAAAGAAAACTCTCTCGCTTCACTTTATCTCGCTTTCTCTAGAATCTTTAGCAAAAGGAATTGCTCTATCCTTTATTTAAGGATAATAAAAGACTATTAAATAAAAAAGAGAATACTACTAATTAGAACCTAATTAAGATAGGAGGACTCAGGTATGCAGTCTAATGAGAAGTAATACTATAAAAATAAAGAACTCTATTTCAGAACTATGAGACAGAATATTCTGTTTTCTTATTTTACTCTTTACTTTTTCTATTTTAAAGTAGAAATTTATATATAAGCAAAGTAATATACTTCAAACAAAGTAGGAATTCGCAAGATGGAGAAAATCATTGCAGTTATTATAGGGAAGTCCAGAGATATCCTATTTGAAGGAGGACGGGATTCAAATCAGGTAAGGGATCCGTTCTTCTATTGATTTGATATAAATTCATTTTTCTTTTCCTGTCTCTATGATTTTCGATAAATGAGCCTGTGGTAATGCTTTTATTTTTATTCTATAGTGCAGGCTCCCGTCCAGTCTATAAACAAGTACTAATGAGGAAATGAAAACTATACTAAAGGAAACATAGGATAGCGATCCTAAAATCAAAAAAAGGACATATTAGGGCTATACGGATTCGAACCGTAGACCTTCTCGGTAAAACAGATCAAACGGATTATTATCGAAATGATTCGAACTGTTTCAAAGACCCAACATGCATTTTTTTGCATTGGGCTCTTTCATCAACTGATGTAAAAATCAGTTAGTCCACCATAGTTTTTCTTTACGGAAAGATAATGAGATGGCTCCCTGTGCTCTGATTGATTATTTGTATTATGATCTATCTAGGAGCAATACCAAAGTGTTTCAAAGGAGGATTACCTTGACTTAGGTCTGCCTCCGGCCTAAATTAAATCAACCTAAGTGAAATGGAGTCTCTATCGTTCCACTGCAAGAGTTGACTATGAGACTTCATACACCTTAAAGTTCATAGAACGAAAAGAAGTTTTTTGGAGGCCCTTATCCTCATTACGCCTAGCATTTAGTGGGCTGGATATTTACCTTATCAACTAGCAAATCCATAAGGGTTCTATTTGATTAGGCACCTGAATTGGCACCTGAATCAAACTGAACTGACTGTTTGTCAGGCTACTGTTCTCCTATTCTCTCGAATCTATGAAGTAAGACATTGATTTTGCAATAAGATCAATTATGTTCATTGCATAAAAAGCTCCTTTGAAAAGCATTGGCGCACGTGTAAACGAGTTGCTCTACCGAACTGAGCTATAGCCCTTATCAGAGATATCTTAACCTATAGATAATTTCTTGTCAAGATCAATATTATCGAATGCCAGAAGAAAACCCTTTGATCTGTTTAGTATATAACATACCAATAACAGAGCGGTATTGCTTGGAAAAGGGATTCAATATATAATCGATCGAAGTAATGGGTCTTCCTTTGTGGTGATAAATTGCCTACTTAACTCAGTGGTTAGAGTATTGCTTTCATACGGCGGGAGTCATTGGTTCAAATCCAATAGTAGGTAGGTAGGTAGAAAAATTACTAGATAGCATTGGACTTACTTCGCTTCGCTATCTAATAACTTTTTCTACCCCTCTTCCCTTTTTCTTTGTATCAACTATAAACCATTGGATTTTTTTCAATTGGATGGGGGAATCCAATTGACAGCCTCGATTCGTATCCTAGCTCGTCTGAGAGCTAGCTTCGCTTCAACTAATTCTTTCGTACCCTCAGCTTTACTCAAGTTAGCTTCGGCTAGCTCAAGTGCCTTTTGAGCTTCTTCCGGATCAATGTCACTACCCAGTTCCGCATCATTTCCTAAAATGATGATCTCATTATTAACTATTCGCGCAAAACCACTCCAGAGAACCGCGGTTAACCATTGGTCGTTTAGGAGGCGTATTCTCAAAGGACCCATGTCTACTGCTGTGTTAATGGGGGCATGATTTGGTAATACGCCAATTTGGCCACTATTAGTGGATAAAATGATTTCTTTCACTTCACAATCCCATATAATTCGCTTAGGAGTCAGTACATAAAGATTTAATTTCATTTCTTCGATTTGTTCTCCTCTTCTAAGGTTATAGCTTTCGTGCTAGCTTCATCGATGTTACCCACCAAATAAAAAGCCTGTTCCGGTAGGCCGTCTAATTCTCCGGAAAGGATTAGTTGAAATCCCCTTATTGTTTCTGCAAGACCTACATACTTTCCTGGAGAACCGGTAAAAACTTCTGCCACAAAGAACGGTTGTGATAAGAAACGCTCAATTTTTCGTGCTCTTGCTACAGTTAAACGATCCTCCTCCGATAATTCATCCAACCCAAGAATTGCGATAATGTCCTGAAGTTCTTTGTAACGTTGTAAAGTTTCCTTAACTCTTTGCGCAGTTTCATAATGTTCGTTGCCAACGATCCGAGGCTGTAACATAGTTGAGGTTGAATCTAAAGGATCTACTGCTGGATAAATACCCTTGGAAGCTAATCCTCTGGAAAGTACAGTAGTAGCATCCAAATGTGCAAATGTTGTGGCAGGAGCAGGGTCCGTCAAATCGTCCGCAGGTACATAAACTGCTTGGATCGAGGTTATGGATCCCTTTTTAGTAGAAGCAATTCTTTCTTGCAAAGAACCCATTTCTGTACTAAGAGTAGGTTGATAACCCACTGCAGAGGGCATTCTCCCTAATAATGCGGATACCTCCGATCCTGCTTGAACAAAACGAAAGATATTATCTATGAATAGAAGCACGTCTTGCTTATTAACATCTCGGAAATATTCTGCCATAGTTAGGGCAGTTAAACCAACTCTCATACGAGCTCCCGGTGGTTCATTCATTTGGCCATAAACTAGAGCTACCTTTGATTCCTCAATATTTTTTTCATTAATTACTCCGGATTCCTTCATCTCCATATAAAGATCATTTCCTTCACGAGTCCGTTCCCCTACTCCACCAAATACGGATACGCCCCCATGAGCTTTAGCAATGTTGTTGATTAATTCCATGATGAGTACTGTTTTACCTACCCCAGCCCCCCCAAATAGTCCTATTTTTCCTCCACGTCGATAAGGAGCTAAAAGATCGACCACCTTAATACCTGTTTCAAAGATAGATAATTTTGTATCTAACTCGATAAAGGCAGGTGCGGATCTATGAATAGGGAACGTTGCACTACTATCTACAGGACCCAAATTGTCAACAGGCTCCCCAAGAACGTTGAAAATTCGTCCGAGAGTAGCTCCACCGACCGGAACACTGAGAGGAGCTCCCGTGTCAACCACTTCCATTCCTCTCTTCAACCCGTCTGTAGCACTCATAGCTACAGCTCTAACTCGATTATTTCCTAATAATTGTTGTACCTCACAAGTCACATTAATTTGCTTATCGGCAGTGTCTCTACTCTGGACTACCAAAGCGTTATAAATATAAGGTAACTTGCCCGGGGGAAAAGTGACATCCAGCACAGGTCCAATAATTTGATCGATACGACCTGTGCTTTTTTCTTCAATTGTGGAAACCCCGGGACGAGAAGTGGTAGGATTGGTTCTCATAATTATCACATAATTTAAAAAAAGGAATTTGTCGAAATTTTTCTTTTTTCTTGTTGAATAATGCCAAATCAAATCCAAAAGAATATCCAAAAATCCAAAAGTAAAAGGGAAATGAATTAGTTAATTCAATAAGAGAGAAAAGGGGACCAGGACTTGATTTCGTTGCCCAAGCGAATCCCATTCAATCGTTTACTCATGGAATGAGTCCGTTGGAAAGTTCAATCAATCTTTTTTTCATATACATTTTACCTTTTGTGGAGGATCTGTGCCTACTCTACTTTCCTATCTAGGACTTCGATATACAAAATATATACTACTGTGAAGCATAGATTGCTGTCAACAGAGATTTTTCTTAATATTTAGTTAGGTATTTGCATTCAAAATAAGAAAGGAGCTTATTAAAAACTTGTAAAATAAGGGATTAGGGATTGATTTGGGTTGCGCTATATCTATCAAAGAGTATACAATAATGATGGATTTGGTAAATCAAATCCATGGTTTAATAACGAACCATGTTAACTTACTATAACAACAACTCAATTCCTATCAAATTCCTAGAGTGGAATTCCTATAGGATAGAACATAGACAGGGTGTACGCTTTATATATGAATGAAACATATTCATTAACTTAAGCATGCCCTCTATTTTCTTTAATGAGTTGATATTAATTGAATATCTTTTTTGTTTTAAGATCTTTTTGCTAAAGTTTCATTTACGCCTAATTCACATCGAGTAGACCCTGTCATTGTGAGAATTTTTAATTCAAGAGTTGTAGGGAGGGACTTATGTCACCACAAACAGAAACTAAAGCAAGTGTAGGATTTCAAGCTGGTGTTAAAGATTATAAATTGACTTACTACACCCCGGAGTATGAAACCAAGGATACTGATATCTTGGCAGCATTCCGAGTAACTCCTCAGCCTGGGGTTCCGCCCGAAGAAGCAGGGGCTGCAGTAGCTGCCGAATCTTCTACTGGTACATGGACAACAGTTTGGACTGATGGACTTACCAGTCTTGATCGTTACAAAGGACGATGCTATCACATCGAGCCTGTTCCTGGGGAAGATGGCCAATGGATCGCTTATGTAGCTTATCCATTAGACCTATTTGAAGAAGGTTCCGTTACTAACATGTTTACTTCCATTGTAGGTAACGTATTTGGTTTCAAAGCCCTACGTGCTCTACGTCTGGAAGATCTACGAATTCCCCCTACTTATTCAAAAACTTTCCAAGGTCCGCCTCATGGTATCCAAGTTGAAAGAGATAAGTTGAACAAGTATGGTCGTCCTTTCTTGGGATGTACTATTAAACCAAAATTGGGATTATCCGCAAAAAATTACGGTAGAGCGTGTTATGAGTGTCTACGTGGTGGACTTGATTTTACCAAAGATGATGAAAACGTAAACTCACAACCATTTATGCGTTGGAGAGACCGTTTTGTCTTTTGTGCCGAAGCTCTTTATAAAGCACAGGCCGAAACCGGTGAAATCAAGGGGCATTACTTGAATGCAACTGCAGGTACATGCGAAGAAATGATTAAGAGAGCTGTATTTGCAAGGGAATTAGGGGCTCCTATTGTAATGCATGACTACTTAACAGGGGGATTCACCGCAAATACTACTTTGGCTCATTATTGCCGCGACAATGGCCTACTTCTTCACATTCACCGTGCAATGCATGCAGTTATTGATAGACAGAAAAATCATGGTATGCATTTCCGTGTATTAGCTAAAGCATTGCGTATGTCTGGGGGAGATCATATCCACGCTGGTACAGTAGTAGGTAAGTTAGAAGGGGAACGCGAAATGACTTTAGGTTTTGTTGATTTATTGCGCGATGATTTTATTGAAAAAGATCGTGCTCGCGGTATCTTTTTCACTCAGGACTGGGTATCCATGCCTGGTGTTATACCGGTGGCTTCAGGTGGTATTCATGTTTGGCATATGCCAGCTCTTACCGAAATCTTTGGGGATGATTCCGTATTACAATTTGGTGGAGGAACTTTAGGACATCCTTGGGGAAATGCACCAGGTGCAGCAGCTAATCGAGTGGCTTTAGAAGCCTGTGTCCAAGCTCGTAACGAAGGGCGCGATCTTGCTCGTGAAGGTAATGAAATTATTCGAGCAGCTTGCAAATGGAGTCCTGAACTTGCCGCAGCTTGTGAAGTATGGAAAGCGATCAAATTCGAGTTCGAGCCAGTAGATACTATCGATAAATAGATAAAACTAAATATAAAGAAGGGCTAAAAAAAAAAAGAAACGAAATAAAAAGAGAAAAAATAAGTTACGAAATGCAGTAATTCTTCTTTATTCTTCTAATTGATTACAATTAAACTTGGCTCAATCTTTTTTTTTCTAAAAAAAAAAAGATTGAGCCAAATAAAAATAGATCTTGATACGATCATAAGACTTGACAAATCGGGATTCCCCTATTCTATATATCTAGAATATATAAAGGTAGAATACAAAAAATAAATACAAATTCTAGTATTATCATATGATAATGGAATCAAATACGCAGTATTTACAGAAAAAAGTCTTCGTTTATTGGGAAAGAATCAATGCTACTATACGCGTCCAGAGGAGTTTTCGGAAGAATATTCTTCTATTTTCGGAAGAATATTCTTCTATATAATAATATTCTTCTATATATAATCCATTCTTGCGGGGGGTATTACTAACAAGACTTCACTGCATGGGACGGGTCTTCGTCGAAAAGCTAACTCCACCCGGCATTTTAATACCCTTTGGGTGGTATATTCCCTTAAAAAGTCTAAGGGGGATAGTATGAGATCTGTAGTAGGTAAGAGAATTTGCCCTTTGATTTTGATTGAATATACTATTTTTCCGCCTTTACCACGCATTATTGTATGCGCTTCTACAGGAGTAGGTATGCTAGAAGTAAATTCTAGCCACTTTCTTTTGAATCGAATTTCAAGTTCGATTAGAAGGACAGAAAGACCATGAGGATGAGAAAAAAAATCAAATCTTTTTAATAAGTTCTTCTTTTTTGCAATTTTCTTATTATGCATTCCTTTCATTTTTTTATAGAATACTAAAGTATTCTATAAAAGTATTCTATAGTATTCTATAAAAGTATTCTATAAAAAATCTTTATTTTTCAAACTAAAAAATACAATAGTCAATATTCCTTATAATAGATATACTTAATTATATCATAAGAATCTTAAGATATTTTTCGAATAGATAGAAATAGTAAATTTGAATTGAGACACCTATTCTATGACGGATTTCAACTTACCTTCTATTTTCGTGCCTTTAGTAGGCTTAGTATTTCCGGCAATTGCAATGGCTTCTTTATTTCTTTATGTGCAGAAAAATAAGATTGTCTAGTATTTTTTAGTGTAAGTAATACAATATGGTAGGGTGTGTGGATCTTTCTACATACAAATGAAAAACGGCTATGGATGCGGATATAGGCTACGAGCATAAATGCTTGAATATGCGGAGCCGGGTATAGCGAATTTTATTTTAATTGAATCCACGAATATTTTTTGAATAGAAAGTCAATGTATCTAACCAATTTTTTAACAGGAGTACTAGTTGCTGAAGGTGATTTCAGAATCAAAAAAAGTAAAGTCAAAATCATTTAGCTTATTCTCTCAATTTCAATCGACCACTGCTGGATTTAGTATATCTAATATGAATTGGCGATCAGAACACATATGGGTAGAACTTCTAAAAGGTTCGCGAAAAAGGGGTAATTTTTTCTGGGCCTCTATTCTTTTTCTAGGTTCACTAGGATTCTTATCGGTTGGGGCTTCCAGTTATCTTGGTAAAAATATGATATCTATACTTCCATCTCAACAAATTCTTTTTTTTCCACAGGGGGTCGTGATGTCTTTCTACGGAATCGCGGGCCTATTCATTAGCTCCTACTTGTGGTGCACTATTTTGTGGAATGTAGGTAGTGGCTATGACCGATTCGATAGAAAAGAGGGAATAGTGTGCATTTTTCGTTGGGGATTCCCTGGAATAAAACGTCGTGTCTTCCTTCGATTCCTTATGCGGGATATCCAATCAATTAGAATTCAGGTTAAAGAGGGTCTTTATCCTCGTCGTATCCTTTATATGGAAATCCGGGGCCAGGGGGTCATTCCCTTGACTCGTACTGATGAGAAGTTTTTTACTCCACGAGAAATTGAACAAAAAGCTGCCGAATTGGCCTATTTCTTGCGCGTACCAATTGAAGTATTTTGAGTACCTATTGTATTTTTTTATTCCATTTCTCTATTCCGCTCCATCTAGATCTAAGAAAGAACCCAATGCAATGAAATTCCACTAATATACAAAAAGAAGAATAGATACAGGGTCTCAAACCTTGCTATAAAGTTTTTGTTTCAAAGAAAAATAAATATCATTATAGAGTCAGCGAATGAAGCGGATTCATTAACAACTCAATTTACAGATCAAAAATGAAAAAAAAGAAAGCATTGCCTTCTTTACTATATCTTGTATTTATCGTACTTTTGCCCTGGGGGGTCTCTTTCTCTTTTAACAAATGTCTGGAACTTTGGATTAAGAATTGGTGGAATACCAGGCAATCCGAAACTCTCTTAACTGGTATTCAAGAGAAAAGGATTCTAGCAAAATTCATAGAATTAGAAGAACTTTTTCTCTTGGACGAAATGATAAAGAAACCGAAGACACATGTACAAAAACCTCCTATGGGTATACACAAGGAAATAATACAATTGGTCAAAATGGATAATGAGGATCATCTCCATATCATTTTGCATTTCTCGACAAATATAATCTGTTTGGCTATTCTAAGTGGTTCTTTTTTTCTGGGTAAAGAGGAACTTGTCATTTTGAATTCTTGGGTTCAGGAATTTTTCTATAACTTAAATGACTCAATAAAAGCTTTTTTTATTCTTTTAGTTACTGATTTTTTTGTTGGATTTCACTCCACCCGCGGTTGGGAACTAGTAATTCGTTGGGTCTACAACGATCTTGGATGGGCTCCTAACGAGCTAATTTTCACTATTTTTGTTTGTAGTTTTCCAGTAATTCTAGATACATGCTTGAAATTTTGGGTCTTTTTTTGTTTAAACCGTCTATCTCCTTCGCTTGTAGTCATTTATCATTCAATTAGTGAAGCATAAATTCATTTGATCTCCTGATATTAATCAAATTAGCATCTTTCTTTCTTTAGAAAGAAAGCCCTTTTCCTTTTTAGCAAAATTCTTTCTATTTCTACCTGCTTAAGGTATTCATCATTCCAGTACAACTGTTGCAGTAGAATGACAACAGGCTCGTGTATAGGGAACTAGATTAGCTTAGCTACCTATCTAATTTATTGTAGAAATTCTGGGATCTGCGATTGGACATGGAAAATAGAAATACTTTTTCTTGGGTAAAGGAACAGATGACTCGATCGATTTCTGTATCGATCATGATATACGTAATAACTCGGACATCTATTTCAAATGCATATCCCATTTTTGCACAGCAGGGTTATGAAAACCCACGAGAAGCAACTGGACGAATTGTATGTGCTAATTGCCATTTAGCTAACAAGCCCGTGGATATTGAAGTTCCCCAAGCTGTGCTTCCCGATACTGTATTTGAAGCAGTTCTTCGAATTCCTTATGATATGCAAGTGAAACAAGTTCTTGCTAATGGGAAAAAGGGAGGATTGAATGTGGGTGCTGTTCTTATTTTACCTGATGGATTCGAAT